GCGGAACGGTCGAAGCCATACCCAATCGAAAAAGGATGTTATCCAAACGCATTTCAAGTAATTGTAGTAAAATCTGACCTGTTGAACCTTTTGCTTTTCCGGCGATACGAACGTATTTAAGTAATTGTCGTTCTGTAAGACCATAATGAAAACGCAATTTTTGTTTTTCTTCTAAACGAATACGATATTGAGATTTTTTACCGGACCGCGATTGATTTCTAAGATCGTTTCCGACTCGGGGCCTTTTGCTAGTTAGTCCCGGTAAAACTCCCAGCCGGCGTATTTTTTTGAAACGAGGCCCTCGGTAACGTGACATAAAGACTCCTTTTTTTGTATTGAAATTTTAGAAACCTAACTTAAAACTGAACTAAATATATACTTATACTAGAAATAAGAATGAGATGCATTCTATCAATAGTCAGGCTCTCTTTTATATCTAAGTATATCTTTTATTTTTGTATAGAATAAAGATCTATTTCTAAGGATCTATACAAAAATAAAGGTATATAAAGAAAAGTATAGATAAAGAAAGGTTAAGGAGTCCCTGATTTGTTCTGCGGAGAGATAATGACTCTAATTTTTATTCAATTCATAATTGGCAATTCCTACTACAGCATAGAATTCTCGGGGACCTTTTGAAAAAGAGGAAGAGAAGCTTTTTCAATACTCTTTAATTTTAATTTCAAAAAGACACTATCAATCATGTCAAAAATAAACCAAATAGAGAAAAGCCGGCTATCGGAATCGAACCGATGACTATCGCATTACAAATGCGATGCTCTAACCGCTGAGCTAAGCGGGCTAAACTAACATCAATTTTTATATGCAGAAGAACTTAAACAAACTGTTGAATCTTAGCTCTTCATAATTAATGTGAAGATAGAATAGAATTGCAAATAAATATTGTAATTGAATCTTATTATAGAACATTAAGAATTAATATAAGGATTAATAGAAGATCGCACAATATAGAATTTCGACCCATTTATCATATCAATTATCTCTTTATCAATAAAGAATATCTTAATTAGGTAATCAAATTTTAGTTAATCAATTTTTATTTTTCGTTTTTCATTTCTTATATCTTATACTTAAGACTATTTAATATATATTTTTGATTTATAGAATTCTAATATTCTAGAATAGAAATACATATGAAATTTTTTAAAAAAGGAATTGAATTTGAATAGAATAAAAAAGAAAAAAAAAGAATATGAGTATATAATATGAATGAAATCAAATAATATGAATGAATGGATTCTATCGATATGGATAGAATATCCAATTTGTATTCTATAAATTCATTATTTTAGATTTCTAAAAATCGAATCGAATTTATTACATTGTATAAACTCAATTTGTAATGTAATAAATTTTCGTTTTCACTATTCTTTTCATTATTTTGAATTAGATTAGAATTATCTAGAATTATGGAAGGTCTGCTCTAGGGAAAGAAAAAATGAACTAGAAAGATGCAATACAGATAAATTAAATTTAGATCATGATGAAACATTGCGTTTCTTTTCATTCGGAAAGGTGGAAGCTAAGACGAAAAAAAGAAGTGATCCTTCGAGTATTCAAAATTTCACGAAAAAATGAGAGAAAGAAAGGCGTATATAATATGTATGTGGTGTATATACATATATATTGAATTGCGGATATCTAAATAATAGAATGATTTATGATTGTACCAAATATGGGTCGTCGAGAAAGAGAAAAGAAGATAGAAGATAAACAAAAAAGAGGAAAAACTTTTCGATATTCCATTCTAGAAATCGGTATTTAATGAATATGAATTAAGTGGGTCCAATATAATTGAAATGCAAGAAAAAAAAAGAGAATGGTATTATTATAATATAATAATGAGACAAAAGAAAAAAGGGGATATGGCGGAATTGGTAGACGCTACGGACTTAATTGGATTGAGCCTTGGTACGGAAACTTACTAAGTGATAACTTTCAAATTCAGAGAAACCCTGGAATTAAAAATGGGCAATCCTGAGCCAAATCCTATTGTCCGAAAACAAAGAAAGATTCAGAAAGCAAGAATAACACAAGGATAGGTGCAGAGACTCAATGGAAGCTGTTCTAACAAATAGAGTTGGGTTGACCGCGTTGCCTTAGTAAAGGAATCCTTCCGTCACAACTTTCGAAATGCTAAAGTAAAGGATAAACCGATATACATATATATATACTGAAATACTATCATCAAATGATTAATGATGACCTGACTTTTTCTTTTGTCATATTTATATTATATGACAAATAAGCGAATTGTTGTCAATTGATTCCAAGTTGAAGAAAGAATCGAATATTAATTGATCAAATTATTCACTCCAAGGTCTGATAGATCTTTTTATTTTGAGGAACTGATTAATCGGAGGAGAATAAAGATAGAGTCCCGTTCTACATGTTAATACCGACAACAATGAAAGTTAGAGTAAGAGGAAAATCCGTCGACTTTAGAAATCGTGAGGGTTCAAGTCCCTCTATCCCCAAA